AAAGTGCGTATACACTTAACAAAACGTCTTCTTCTTTGAACAATAAAGAGGGAAAGAAATAAAAAAAAGTCTAGTCTTTCTCAGTATCTATCTATAAAGATAGTAAGAGCTCATTCCATTGATTGAAATAGAAAATTTCGGAAGAATTTTAGGTTAGAAGAAATTTCCAATCATCGGAATCCCTTTCTTTTCGAAATACAAACACGGGAATCACTGAAATATCTCTTTGAGAGAAAGAGTATGATTCATATCATAGATAACTCCATTGGAGTCCAATGGGATTCGAAATTCAGAGATTTTGATTTTAAATAGTTCAAAACGCGTTGCAGAACAATCTATAAAAAAATTGATACGGTTTGATTCCTCAACTCAATTAGTAGTACTTCTAGAGCCCACTTCTTCCCCACACTACGAGTGAAAGGGAAAATGTAAAGACTACCATTAAAGCAGCCCAAGCGAGACTTACTATATCCATGTGAATTATGTCCCCTATCTCTATAAATACGAAGGAATTTTTCCATTATTCCTCCCTAATAATAGTGGAATCCATGGCGCAGAGTCAAAAAGGGATTCTGACCGAACACTATCGAGAAACCAATCCAATAAATCGATTATGATTTCGAATCGGGAAAGATTAAACACAAGCAAAATACGTAGTAAGATCCGAAGGGAATGGGAACATATAGGAATAAGAATAATAAGGCCTATTCTTTTTTTGTTTTGTTGACCTTAGTAAGTAAAAACAGACAAGGGAGAAATCACGAAAAACCAGAAATATCTATCTATTACAGACCTCTATTTCCCCATTTGATCCGGTACCCCCCTTCCCCATTATCGCTCTGAAAGAGGGGGCTTGTCTAGGGGTTGCCGCAAAGAAATTCTTTCTGTTTGCCCCTTTTTCTATAAAAGTCAATTATCAATCCAATCTAATATTGGTTGGATACCTGAGCACTCGGAGATTCTCGCGAGTCCGTCGTATATTGCACTTCCTTCCAAAACTCTTAATTGAATCAGATTTCCTATTCAGGCTCTACAATCTGATTCAAGATCCAGTCATTAGACACTCCCTTAGTAATAGAAGGGAATCGTGAAGTCTTGATAGACCCTCTACCAGTAGATTCGAATATTTTCTTGAATCCTAGATGCGAACGAGCATTCACACTCTTTTTGTTTAGAAAACCCTCAGACCACATGCTTAGAATCAACAAAACATTAACAGTCTGTTTCCTCTGCTTCTAACGGGGAAGAATTCTGCGAGTTCTATAAGCGGAACCGAAGAGAAGAAGAGATTTCGAGTTTTTTTGTTGATCAGGCGACACCCGGATTTGAACTGGGGAAAAAGGATTTGCAGTCCCCCGCCTTACCACTCGGCCATGCCGCCAAAATAATACAAAATAGATGAAAATTTTCCCAGATTGCTGAAGTTTTATTGTACTTGGATTTTGACTCCTGTTTTCCTTAATCCTTTTCCTAAAAGAAACACCCTTTTTGGATTTTATCCATCCCTTCGATTGATTGTATAGTATTGGAAAATCCACAATGCTAAAAACATTCTCTGGCTTTTCTATTGAGAAAAAAAATGTGGATTTTCAGCCGACAAACTTGAACCATTAACTATTGACTGCTTAGTTCGAATTAATGACGATTCTGGGATTTGAATCGCAAATTGTGTTTTCCTAATGACATAAGAAAATACAAATTGAGACAGAACTAATCAGTATTGATTTTTTCAATCAAAAAATTCTTCTCAATTTCAATTATAACAAAACATATCAGTATATGTAAACCCCAGAACATAAATTGTTACACAGATATCTATTATTTAGATATATTGTCTATAGGTAATTATCATAAAATTATCCTACTTCACTTCAATTTTTCATTAAATAGAAATTCTCTTTTGATAGAACACGACCCGGACTGTCCCGAATAGAACCAGCAATAAAAGAGAAGTCGGATATTATAGCTATCCGCATACGTGTTTAATAAGTGCAACCCTTCTTATACACTTCAAATCATATTCTATTCAAAAATCAGTAAAGTAAAGTAGAAATATTTCTCTTCTCTGCGAATCGTTTTTTTTTTGAATAACGAAATCTCTAACATAAAGACGGTTAAGTGCTACAAAAATGGATCCTATGTTGTTTCTGATTTTTCTGTCTTTGTATTTATCTCCCAAATACCGAATCCTTTTATTTTTCTCAAATTCGAATATGTAATATCATAATAATGGTATAATTAAAATCCTTTTTGTTTTGCTATTATATACAAAACCTTATGACTTTAACTTTAATAAGTCTAAGTGACAGAATTCTGTTTCTAGGACTGTTTTATCAATTCCTTTCCATTTTGATCTGTTGCAACTTCCAATTTAAGTAGAAAATTCTCTTTATTCCTCCGTTCAAACGTAGTTCATACATTTCATTCCAAATATGGAGTTGGATAAAATTTCATGTGATTCAGTAAACAGAATAGAAATTCCATCAGTGCTAGATCGTCG